AAGTGAAAATTACATTGCCAAAAATTGACAAGGTGACATTTCCATTTCTTCATCATAAGATGAGTTCCTTTTGAAGCCAGAATGGATTTTCCTTGATATCTAACATAATGCATAAAAGGATCCTTGAATAACCATAGGGTCTTCTGAAAATCATTACGACAAACTACTAAAAGATGTTCCACTTTTCCATAGAAAAGTGTTCGCTCAATAAAAGATCCGTAAGATGTTGATCGTAAATAAGAGGATTGCTTACGTAGAAAAACGAATATAGATTCCCATTCAAATACATAAGAATTATATAGGAACCGAAATAGTCTTTGATTTTCTTTTGAAAAAATGTAACTAGATTTCTTTGGAGTAATGAGACTATTCCAATTATGATATTCGTGAAGAAAGAATCGCAATAAATGCAAAGAGGGAAGATCTTGTATACAGCATTGTAGAATTTGAACCAAGATTTCAAGATGAATGGGGTAGGGTATTAATATATCTGACACATAATTTAAATGTGAGAATTTGTCCTCTAAAAAAGGAAATATTGAATGAATAGATCGTAAATTTTGAGATTTTGGTATTTCTTTTTTTTCTTCGAGGGAAGATACTAATCGTAGCGAGAAGGGAATTTCCACAATGACTGCAAAACCCTCTGATAGCGTTTGAGAAAAAAAATTCTTGTTATGCCCAACGAATCCATTTTGGTTAGAATCATTAACAGAATTAATCAAATAATTCTGTTGATATATTCGAGTAATTAAACGTTTAACAAGTAATGAGCTGGATTTATTGTCATAACCTAAAATTTCCGTGGATTCGTAAAAAATTGATCCCTTTAAACCATGATCATGAGCAAGTGCGTAAATATACTCTTGAAAGATAAGCGGATATAGGAAGTGTTGTTGCCGAGATCTCTCTTTTTCTAAATATCCTTTTAACTCTTCCATTTTAAATTATATTTGAACCAGAGATGGGAGGCATTTCTTGGGTCATTAAATGATACATAGTGCGATATGGTCAGAACAAGGTATATAGTAAGAAAAAAGCTACCCTGAAAACATGGAGTCCAATCAACAGATCCTCCTACTATCTTTTTCCATCCAATTGGTTTATGTTCGTTAACATAACAAGAAAAAGAAGAGGTTTAAAATCCTTTATTTTTGCAACCCGATCGCTCTTTTGACTTTGGAATGAATTATATTTATCAGTATACTGTTTCTTCTACACATCCGTCTCCAATGGAGAATAGTTAGGATTCTTAAAAAAAAAGTAATTTATGATCCACTCACAGGAGAACCTTTTACCGCATCAGGCACTAATCCATTTTTAACGTCTAATTAGATCGGGTAATCATTCATTCAAATTAAGAACATAAGCTCGTCGCTTTTTGTTTCCCTAGAATTGGAGCCATAGGACTCTATCCATTTATTCACTCGACCAAACGGTAAATTTGAATTCATTGTGTCCCTTTACTAAAGCCTTTTTTTTGTACCGATTCGGTAAGGATGATCTAGTCTCAGAGTTCTACATTAATAATTAATTTAATATTTAATATAATACGACATGCTCTTTTTTCCATTCATTACCTTTCAGGATCAGTCGTGGTCTTATAGACTCTACCAATAGTCTGGACGAATTCGTTGCTTCATCCAAATGTGTAAAAGATCATAGCCGCACTTAAAAGCCGAGTACTCTACCGTTGAGTTAGCAACCCGAATAGAATAAATAAATATGTATTATATGTATATATGTAGATACGCTCGAAATCAAAATAATAATAAATAAATCAATTGAATTGCACGATCTCGACAAAAACATGGAAATTGAACTAGTAACAAATCGAAAATAAAAGTTTTATGATCAATTTAAAACACCAAACAAAAAGGGTGGATCAAATTAAAAATACAACATAAAAAGAGATGTCAAAATAGACAGACCCCTCTTTTATCAATTAAAAAAATTTGTCTTTTCATTAGTTAAAAAAAGAAAAGACTGATTGTATGAAAGTGAATCCGGTAACCCCATCAATTGAGTGAATTGAAGTAGAGAACCAATATGAGGTCAGGATAAATAGATCCATTTATCTACGATCGAATTATATTTGTTCAATACACCATTGTCAATATGAATTGAATGATGAAAAAACAAACAAATAAAATTAAATAAATCAAATAAAGACTTGTGTTGGATTGGCACGACATAAATAAGACATGGTGGATAGAAAAATAAATTTAAATTTTAAATATAATAAATAAAGAAATAGGGAAAAAATTCCGAGTTTATTCAATCAATAGAGGTACAATAAGCAAGATTAACCCCACTTTTGTTAGTGGATTCCCATAATAACAAGAACAAAAATAAATAGGTATGAATAGAACAAAAAAGGCAAATGTTGAGGAAAGAATTACACAAAGCTAGATACTATACGAGTAACCCCTCTATTTTTTTATTTAAATAATTTTTTCCTGTGATTAACTCATCTTTAAATAATTCTGCCTTCTTAAAAATATCACGAACAGTTCTTGTAGGTTGAGCACCTTTTTCAAGAAAGTATAGAATAGCCGGAACATTTGAATAAGTTTGATTATTTATCGGATCATAAAAACCCACTCTTCGAAGATCTCTTCCTTCTCTTCGGGATCGAACATCAATTGCAACGATTCGATAGACGGCTCATTGGGATAGATATAGATAAACAATGCCCCCCCTAGAAACGTATAGGAGGTTTTCTCCTCGTACGGCTCAAGAAAGAATGATTCTAATTCTAATTATCTAAATAAATAAATTTACAATAAAAAAAAATTATAAATTATATATTATATTCAGTTATATATTCATATCTAATATATATATATATATATATATATATATATATATATATATATATATAAAATTCTGTACATTATTAATTCTATATCTATATAATAGTGTGTTTTATATTACATATATATATATATTCTATTATTTATTATTTATATATTTAATATATTTAAGTAATATTAATAGATATAATGTTATAATTATAATAATATTCTAACATATAACATACGGAAAAAAACTTAATTCATTCATACTCATAACTCAAGTTGGATAATTCTGAAAGAATTCAAAGAAAAATCCTTAGACATTTATTGAGTTGTCTCTAACCTCTTTTGTTTGTCTCGTCTCAAATCTATTTTTATTACTTATTTTGATCCAATTATTGAGACAGTTAAAAATGGTGTTTCCTTGTTCCGGAATTCTTTATCTTTGCTTTGTTAAATCATTGGGTTTAGACATTACTTCGGTGATCCTTACTCCTTTCAAAAAGGCAGCAACATACCTTTTTTCTAGGGAAAAAATTATACAAACGATTGAATCCCTTGTAATACACTTTTGATCGAAATGGTTTTACCAATTCCGACAAATTCTACTTTTTATTTCAAACTTGTTAGAATTAATTTTAATCTTTCGATTTCTATATTGAAAATATACTTACAAAGTTGGTCCAGCTTATTGATTGGCACTAACCCTAGATTCTTTCTCCTGATATGATAAATGAATCATTAGTTTCTGCTCGAGCTCCATCATGTGCTATTTACAACCCAACACAAATTAGGTTCCTAGTGAACAGAACAAACTATGTCGAGCCAAGAGCATTTTAATTCCTATAGAAAATGGTGGATGTAAAAAAGAATCCACAGCCGATCATGTCCTTCAAGTCGCACGTTGCTTTCTACCACATCGTTTCAAACGAAGTTTTACCATAACATTCCTCTAATTTTGAACCGGGATGAATTTGATTCAATATGGAATCATGAATAGTCATTGGCTCAATCGGTACATAATAGTCCATACTTTCTTTTTATCTATTTCTTTTTATCTATGTATAATATAAATAAAATTTATAGGTATTTATCCCGAAAAGTCTCGTCAAGAATCCAATTTAAACCTCATATCCTAGCGTATGAAGGAAACACATTTCTATTTATAAAAAATACGAATAAACCAGTTGCTTAAGACTTATTTCTTCAACAGATTATTTGGAATGATCGATCATGAAAAAAGAATCCCATTTTTATCGAAAAAATCAACTATAGGCCTCAAAAGAGAAGGGTCTTTCCTTATATTTCTAATTCTGGAACCGAATCATTTATTAACCAAATTCCATAAACGATAACTATTCCAATGTCCCAGATTCCAATGGCCACGAAAAGTCGGAAGTTTCTTTTCTTGATAAGATCCATTTCTCACGCTTCTAATACTTCGAGTACCAAGGATTCATAAGAAACCAGTAAAAATGGTTTAGTTTAATTAAGGAATCTCCTACTTCAACACCATGACTATAAATAGGTTTTCCGGTAATGACTTAATTTTATTTCTTCTTCAATCAATAAGTCAACGCAATCATAATGAATAGCTAATTTTTTTTTTTTTAGCTATTTATTGCTCTATAGCCCCATATTACCCAGATAAAAAGGTATTTATATCCATCTGAATTTAACACTTTATTTCATTTGGTTTCTTACAAATGAAATAAACAATATGATTCTGAAAAGAATTATTAGAATTAAAAACAAAAAAAGATTTCTTTAACAATTTTATTTTATGTTTAATGTTAAATACAATGTGATCCGATCTTTCGATTCTGATAGAATCGATCTGGGACGGAAGGATTCGAACCTCCGAGTAACGGGACCAAAACCCGCAGCCTTACCGCTTGGCCACGCCCCATTTAGATTTATAATCGACGCTAATAAACATTATTAGCGCTAGGGGGTATTCGTCAATTCCAGATTATATGACATGAATCTATATATATCCCATATATATAATAACATATCTATTGTTATTGTTGCTGGTATTTAATACATATAGATATTGAATAATCAAAATTCATTGATCATTACATATAATTCAATTAAGATATTGAATGAAAGTATAATTCCTTGTATTCTCATTTGAGAATGTAAGGATTTTTGGGAGTTCGAATAAGAAGAGGATTTTTCGACCTACCTTCTTTATGCGTTTTCCCCTTATATCAATAACTCAATAAAAATAATAAAATTATCTCCAAAAACGAAATGTTTGTTATGCTTAATATCTTTAGTTTAATCTGTATCTGTATTAATTCTGCCCTTTATTCGAGTAGTTTTTTCTTCGGCAAATTGCCCGAGGCTTATGCCCTTTTCAATCCAATTGTAGACGTTATGCCCGTCATACCTGTACTCTTTTTTCTCTTAGCCTTTGTTTGGCAAGCTGCTGTAAGTTTTCGATGAAATCTTTAATACTCTCCTAAAATAAAAACATTCATGATTTAGTCGATAAAAAAGAAAGATTCTAACAAGTGATAATATCCGATAAGTCTTAATTAAATTATAAGCCTTCGATTCAAAAATGGAAATTCTTGTATATTGGATAAACGCAGCGCTGAATTTTGATCAGTCCATTTTATCGTTCTGCCCTTCCAATGAGCAAGGACTCCATTAGGTTCCCCCACAATACCTAATTGTGGATATTAAAAAAAAAATGGTAACGAAGGAATCAGAATTTTATTACAAATAAATTAGTGAACGTGAAAATTCCTTTTTTTGGAGAAAACACTTAATTAAATATTAATTTTTTTTTTATTTTAGTATCATGCCAAAATAGTATATGTGATAAAAAAAAAATGGATAATCTATTACCTTTTCAAAAAAAAATGATCTTATCCTGGAGATTGTGTAATGCTTACTCTCAAACTCTTCGTTTACACAGTAGTGATATTCTTTGTTTCTCTTTTTATCTTCGGATTCTTATCTAATGATCCAGGACGTAATCCTGGACGCGAGGAATAAAAAAACTAAGATATTTTTCGGTTTTACTTGCTTTTTTCTGAATTTTATTATTATTTTTTTTTTTTTTTTATGTAGGGATCGATATTTTTTCGAATTTTGAATTTGAAAGTCTCAAGTGACCAGAGGGAGCGGAGAGAGAGGGATTCGAACCCTCGGTACGAATAATTTATACAACGGATTAGCAATCCGCCGCTTTAGTCCACTCAGCCATCTCTCCCGATTGATTAAAAATGGGAACTTTTTATGTGACACGTGAAGTAAAGATTGATAAAAAACCTCGTTATCTTACTTTATTATAACGATATATAAAGATATATAAGATATCTACGAATTTGATCAGCAATTAAATTTAAATAACGATAATGATCCGAAACGGATATATCCAATAGAAATATAAAAAATACCTTACTTCTTTTATTTATTTCATACGAAAGGTTCCTTTATTCCCCCGGCCTGGCTAGTTACTAGCTAGGCCATTATTCTTTTTGTTCAAATTAATCATTCATAAATCAATTGATTTATATGATTTTGAAATCAAAAATACTTGTTATTGAAGCAACAACAGCAAACATCAACAAGGGCTATTTCTATTCCCATTCCTAGAAAAGTTCATTTATTATTATTCTTTTTATGAATTTACTTACTGGTTACTGGACTGGAATTGGAATAAAAAATAAATAAAAATTCCATTTTTTATTTATTTTTTTCTAGTTGATTTTTTTTTTTAGTTAATTAACTCAATTTTTTAGACTTTTTAGTTAACTTATTAATTATTTATATTTTGAATTTTTATATTTGAATTTAATTGAAATTTTAATTAATTTATTTAATTTAATTATAAAATTATAATTAAATAATTTATTTATATAATATATTATCTATTAATTCATATATTATATCTATTAATTATAAGTTAACTCATTTACTTGTTCAAGGGATAAGCTTCGTTTGAACACTTGAAATCCAATTGACCCGAATTCATAAGATCTGGCAGTTGAAAAGGAAGGCGAAAAAAAAAAAAGTGAGACTCTGGATTCGTGCAGAACTCATTTTTATGGTCCAATTTCAATGATTCCTTTAAGCCGGGCCTGTCAGTAATGACTTAGCAGCAAACGAAAAGTATAACTATTTATGTTATTTAAATAAGCTTTTTTCTATTCACTTATTTGATTTTATCAAGTCCACGGCGGGACGGAATACGTGTCAACATTAGAATTTTCATCATTCTGATGCTATCTTGATTATGTCTCATTCATTTGTTCGACAAAAGGTTCATTGATATACAATAATTAAATTGTAGCGGGTATAGTTTAGTGGTAAAAGTGTGATTCGTTCTATTAACAACTTAAATAGTTAAGGGGTCTTTCCGTTTTATTTATATTCCGATCAAAATACAAAACTTTATTTCTTAAAAAGGTTTAATCCCTTACCTCTCAATGCTACGAGGAAAAATAGAAATTCTCGTGATTTGTATTCAAGGATCGACTATAGATTGAATAAAAAAAATTGGATTATGGAATTGCGAAGCATAATTTTTTTTGAGTGGAATCAACTCTTCCAATTGAATGAGTATAAGTAAAGAATCCATGGATAAAGATGGAAAAGTTTATTTCTAATCGTAACTAGATCTTCAATTTTTGTGTTATAAAAAGGAGATTGAAGCCAAATAGCTAGAAAATGATGACTTTGG